GGGACCAAAACCCGGTGCCTTACCACTTGGCCACGCCCCATTTCGATTTCTATTCGACAATAATAATAATAAAGAATAGTGTTAGTATTGGGTTTTGGTCAATTCCAGTCCAAATATATATAGAAAATCTTTCTAAAATGGATTAGATTCTTGCTATAATTTTAACATGTGTAGATATAGAATTTAACTTAATTCATTGATCATTAGATAGAATTCAATTAAGATATTCTATGAAAGTATGATAAAAGTATGATTTCTTCTATTCTCCTTTGAGAATTGGGGAATTTTTGATTGGGTGCGTTCAAAGAAAAAGAGGGATTTTTTGTCTACTGCACTTGACTTCATTTTTCCTTATATCAATAACTCAATCAAAATGCAATTATCTCCAAGAACAAAATGTTTGTTATGCTTAATATCTTTAGCTTGATCTGTATCTGTCTTAATTCTGCCCTTTATTCGAGTAGTCTTTTCTTCGGCAAACTGCCCGAGGCCTATGCTTTTTTGAATCCAATCGTAGATCTTATGCCAGTCATACCTTTGTTCTTTTTTCTCTTAGCCTTTGTTTGGCAAGCTGCTGTAAGTTTTCGATGATATTTTTAATACCATTCTAGAAAAGTCATGATTTATTCGAGAAAAAATTATAACAATTAATAAGATCAAATAAGTCTTACAGTATGAACCTTCGATTCAAACATTGAAAGTCTTGGATATCCGCGATAAATTCAAATCTGGCTTACCCTATATCCCGCATTCTGACCTTTTTCCAATGAAATAAAAAACATTTGAGTTAGGATCCCCCACAAGATAAAATTCAGAGGTATGAAACAAATTTTTGGTAATGAAAGACTTTTCGTATAGCTGAATTTGAATTTCTGAAATTCTTTTCTGTTTTTAGAAAGAACTTCATTTTTTGGTATCAAAATCTTTGATATAAAAAATGGAGGATCTATTCTCTTTTCTCGTTTTTTTCCAAAAAAAATCTTGGAGATTTTATAATGCTTACTCTCAAACTTTTCGTTTACACAGTAGTGATATTCTTTGTTTCTCTCTTTATCTTTGGATTCCTATCTAATGATCCGGGACGTAATCCTGGACGTGAAGAATAAAAAAGGATATTTTTCGTTTTCCTTGCTTTATTTTAAAATTTTTTTAGGGCTGTTTTTTATCTATTCGACACGTTTAACTAAGAAAAAAATAAAAGGATTGGCGAAATTGGAAAGAAAAAGAAAATATCAAACCATCACGAAAAACGGAAAGAGAGGGATTCGAACCCTCGGTACGAATAACTCGTACAACGGATTAGCAATCCGTCGCTTTAGTCCACTCAGCCATCTCTCCCAATTGAAAAAGAGAATTATTATCTTACATTACACATGAAATAAGGATTGAAAAAATCTTTATTTCTCTATCTTTATTTATATTATATACCTACAGCTTTTATTAGCAATTCCATTTAGATTAATCGAAGGATTCCACAGAAAAAAAAATAGAAAAAAGAGGACCTTTTTGCGTTGATTTTGTTTGAAAGGCCCTTTTTTATTCCTGTGGCCTGGCCTGGTCACTACCTAGCCGGGCCTTTTTTGTTCCAACAAACCCTAACTAAAATATCTGATTTGAAAACAAAAAGACAAAGGAAGATTTCCATTCTTTTTATATAAAATCAATGTCAACACTGTAATTTTTATGATTCTTTTATGTCCTATCTTTTTTGCGCCTAATTCCCCCGTTCGACAAAAGGATCTTTTTCTATAATAATCGCATTGTAGCGGGTATAGTTTAGTGGTAAAAGTGTGATTCGTTCTAGTAATTTCCTTAAATAGTTAAGGGGTCTTTCGGTTTGATTCATATTCCGATAAAAACTTTATTTCTTAAAAGGATTTAATCCTTTACCTCTGAATGATAGATTCGAGGAAAAATATAAATTCTCGTGATTTGTATCCAAAGGTCACTTAAAAATTGAAAAAAATAGATTATGAAATTGCGAAACAAAAATTTGGAATTGGAAAAATACTTCCAATTGAATGAGTATGAGTAAAGGATCCATGGATGGCGGTAGAGAAAAATGGATTTCCAATCGTAACTAAATCTTCAAAAATTTTTTCTTTGTAAAAAATAAATTGAAGCAAAATAGCATAGCTTTTAAACGATAACTTTAGTTTACTAGAGTTATTGACATATTATTTTAGCCCGGTGGAAACAAAACCTTTTTCCTCAGGATCTTTTTTCAAATAGAAATAGAGAACGAAGTAACTAGAAAGGTTCTCATAATCACCTTCTTCTAGAGGGATCATCTAAAAAGCGAATCATTTTAAATGTATTCAGACAAAAAGCCGACATAGATGTTATGGGTAGAATTTATTGGAATTTAGTTCAATATAGGAATTTATCCATCTTCCATAAAGGAGCCGAATGAAACCAAAGTTTCATGTTCGGTTTTGAATTAGAGACATTCAAAATCAAAAATACTGAATCGACGTCGACTATAACCCCTAGCCTTCCA